GAATAAGCATGAGTAATCAAATGAAATAAAGCACTTCGATAAGACCCCATTCCTAGAGCGAACATCATATAACCCAATTGAGACATTGTCGAATAAGCTAAACTCCTCTTAATGTCTTTTTGAGCAAGAGCTAAAGTAGCTCCTAATAATAGTGTAATTATGCCCATCAACGCAATTAAATTCATTATATAAGGTATAACTACGAAAAGAGGAAGAAGGCGAGCTACAAGAAAAATCCCCGCCGCTACCATAGTAGCGGCATGTATAAGAGCCGAAATAGGAGTGGGGCCCTCCATAGCATCAGGTAACCACACATGAAGGGGAAATTGTGCAGATTTAGCAACTGCGCCGGCAAATAATAGAGCAGCACACAAAATAACAAATGGAAAATTGACTTCATTATTAGAAATCAAGTTATTGAGTATTTCGAATAAATCTCGAAATTCAAAACTACCTGTTATCCAATAAAAACCCAAAATTCCTAATAATAAACCAGAATCCCCTACACGATTAGTTACAAACGCTTTTTGACAAGCATTTGCCGCAGGAGGTCGTGTGAACCAAAACCCTATTAATAGATAGGAACACATTCCAACCAATTCCCAAAAAATATAAATTTGTATCAAATTTGAACTAGTAACTAATCCCAACATGGAAGTATTGAAAAAACTCATATAAGCAAAAAATCTCAAGTATCCTTGATCGTGAGCCATATAATTATCACTATAAATAAGAACCATAATTCCAACAGTAGTGATTAACATCAACATAATAGAAGTAAGTGGATCAATCAAGCAGCCAAATTCTAAAGAAAAATCATTATCGAGGGTCCAAGACCATACATATTGATAGATATAACTGCTATTTATTTGTTGAATAGACAGATTAGTTGAAAAAATCATGACTATACTTAACAATAAAATACTTGGAAAAGCCCACATACGATGAAGATTTTTTGTTGCTGTCGGAAAAATAACAAGTCCCACTCCTATTAATATAGGAACTAGAAGTGGAACGAAAGGTAAAATACACGCATATTTATATGTCTGTTCCATAAAAAAAAGGTTTTTAAAATTTTTAATTAATATTAACGGTTTCCAATTCACCCGACCTTACCTCTTTTGAAAGGAGTCAAGAAAAAAATGAAAATATGTACTAACTTAAATAAAATTTTAGAATTTTTATTTCTTCTTACTTATTCGTTCTGAATTTCTGCTAAATACTTCAAATATTCAAATCAAGAAGTTACAATTGGTCAAATCATATGAAAGAAATAGATTAATTACCAATTTCCTTCCAATTTTCAAATTCAAGCCAAATTGGGCATATTTTTCCCGGATTTGACAAGTTATTAAAAATCAGATTTTTTCTCTTTTTAGAACTATTTTATGCTATTTTGCCATACTGTTCACCCATCTTATCGATTCTTTTCTATTTTTCGAAAAAAGGATTTTCTAGAAAAGAAATACATAGTGAATCAGAAAAGCTCATATTTTTTTGAACAATAGATGTCTTTCACATCCAGCTATACCAATGAGTAATCTCTTAATTTTTATTTAAATGGCAGTTCCAAAAAAACGTACTTCTGCATCAAAAAAGCGTATTCGTAAAAATTTTTGGAAAAGGAAGGGGTATCAGGCAGCGTTAAAAGCATTTTCCTTAGGTAAATCTCTTTCCACCGGGAATTCAAAAAGTTTTTTTGTGCGACAAACAAATAAACTAAGTAATAAAACATAACACGTTGGAATAATCTAAACCGGCCTGACTCAAAAGTTGAGTCATTTCATTTCAAAAATAAAATTCCCGAATTCCATTTCCTTCAACGAGGAATGGAATTCGTTCCGCTCTTATAGCATATGGCGAATAAGAATTTTTCTGTTTACCTTACCCAATTCAAATTGGATAAATATGTGTAAATTTTGAATGATGTAAAATAGGTTCTTTTTTTTTTTTTTGTTCATCGATAAAACGGCTTTTTGGTTTCACTTTTTGAAATCAAATAAATCAAAAACAGTTAATTAAAAAAAAATGTTTTTGAGGGAGGGAGGGTTCTATTCCTTAATTCATAGTAGGATTTACAAGAGTTGAGTCGAGAAGAGTCTAAAATACAAAATAAAACAAAAATCCTAAACGAAACTAATGAACCTTCAAATACCTATTTGACCTAATTTTTATTCATCAATTTGAATCTTTCCTAAAAAATATTGCACTCAATTAAATTCGTAAATCTAGACGATTATTTATTCATAGGTTATTATGAGGTCAAGACAGGCCGCTATGGTGAAATCGGTAGACACGCTGCTCTTAGGAAGCAGTGCTAGAGCATCTCGGTTCGAGTCCGAGTGGCGGCATATCATCTCTTAAAAAAATAAAATGGATCCTATAATAAATTCAATTGCTAATTTCGATTTTATAATTAAGGAACTCTTTATTTTATGATATTTTCAACCTTAGAGCATATATTAACTCATATTTCTTTTTCGATCGTTTCAATTATAATTACAATTCATTTGATAACCTTTTTAGTCGATGAAATCGTAAAACTGGATGATTCATCCAAAACGGGCATGATAATGACTTTTTTCTGTATAACAGGATTATTAATTTCTCGTTGGATTTATTCGGGACATTTTCCACTAAGTGATTTATACGAATCGTTAATTTTTCTTTCATGGAGTTTTTCCTTTATTTATATAGTTTCATATTTCAAAAAAAACCAAAATATTCTAAGCACAATAATTGGCCCAAGTGCTATTTTTTCCCAGGGCTTTGCTACTTCAGGTCTTTTAACTGAAATACACGAATCGACAATCTTAGTACCTGCTCTTCAATCCGAGTGGCTAATAATGCACGTAAGTATGATGATATTAGGCTATGCGGCCCTTTTATGTGGATCATTATTATCAGTATCACTTCTAGTCATTACAGTTAGAAAAAAGCTTTCTCTTTTTTCTACGAGTAATCATTTATTGAATTTAAATGAGTCATTTTTCCTTGGTGAAATCGAATACATGAATGAACAAAGGGATTTTTTCCAAAAAACTTCTTTTTTTTTCGCAAGGAATTATTATAGATCACAGTTGATTCAAAAATTGGATTATTGGAGTTATCGAGTTATTAGTCTAGGATTTATCTTTTTAACCATAGGAATTCTTTCGGGAGCAGTATGGGCTAACGAAGCATGGGGATCCTATTGGAGTTGGGACCCAAAGGAAACTTGGGCTTTTATTACTTGGATCATATTTTCAATTTATTTACATACTCGAACAAATATAAAACTGAAGGGTACAAATTCAGCAATTGTGGCGTCTATTGGATTTCTTATAATTTGGATATGCTATTTTGGAGTCAATCTATTAGGAATAGGACTACATAGTTATGGTTCATTTACATTAACATCTAATTGAATTCAAAAAAAGAAAAAGGGGGGTTATTACAAATAGCAATAAAAGGGTGTACAACGCAGATCAGATAAAAAAACTTTGTGTTAATTGGCGAGAGCCTGTCGAATCATATATGATTCGACAGGCTCTTTGTCATTGTACCATTTTACAACGAACGCTTTTGTAAATGATAAGATTTATAAATTATCTAAAAAAAGAATTAGATAGAATAACTTCAACCTTTTCAACTGATAGTGAAAGAACGAAATCGGGGTACATACCAATACCGAGTACGGGTAAAAAAATAGAAACCGAAAGAAATAACTCTCGCGGCCCAGAATCAAAAAAATAAGAGTCTGGGCCATTAAATATCTTGTATCCATAAAACATCTGTCGTAACATAGATAATAAATAAATAGGAGTTAATATCATTCCAATTGCCATTACAAAAGTAATTGGGAGTTTTGTCATTAAAAGATATTTTGGACTAGTAATTAGTCCAAAAAAAACTATTAATTCAGCAACAAAACCACTCATGCCAGGTAATGCAAGGGAGGCCATCGAAAAGCTACTGAACATCGTGAATATTTTTGGCATTGGAATACCTATTCCGCCCATTTCGTCAAGATAAACAAGACGTATTCTATCATAAGTTGTTCCGGCCAAGAAAAAAAGCGCCGCGCCAATAAATCCATGAGAGATTATTTGTAAAAGGGCTCCGTTGAGTCCCATATCTGTGATAGAACCAATTCCTATAATTATGAAACCCATATGAGATACAGAGGAATAGGCTATTCTTTTTTTTAAATTCCGTTGGCCGAGAGATGTTGAAGCCGCATAGATTATTTGCATTGCGCCTACTACCATTAACCAAGGGGAAAATATACAATGAGCATGAGGAAATAATTCCATATTGATCCGAACTAATCCATACGCTCCCATTTTTAATAAGATTCCGGCTAGAAGCATACAAGTACTATAATGTGCTTCTCCATGGGTATCGGGTAACCATATATGTAGGGGTATGATTGGCAATTTGACAGCAAAAGCAAGAAAAAATCCAATATAAAATAGTATTTCCAAGTTCACAGGATAGGACCGGTTGGCTAATATTTCAAAATTTAATGTTGGTTCAGTAGAACCATATAAACCGATACCCAGAACTCCCATTAAAAGAAAAACAGAACCCCCCGCCGTGTACAAAATAAATTTTGTAGCTGAGTACAGACGTTTTTTTCCTCCCCACATCGATACAAGTAGATAAACGGGAATTAATTCTAACTCCCACATGAGGAAAAAAAGTAAAAGATCTCTAGAAGAAAATAATCCTATTTGCCCACTGTACATTGCTAACATCAGGAAATGAAATAATCGAGAATCTCGAGTAACCGGCCAAGCCGCTAAAGTAGCTAAAGTGGTGATGAATCCCGTCAGTAAAATGGGTCCTATAGAGAGTCCGTCTATTCCTAATCTCCAATGGAAATCCAAAAAATGGATCCATTTATAATCCTCCATTAGTTGAATTAGTGGATCATCCGATTGAAAATGATAGCAGAATGCATAAGTCGTTAGAAGAAGTTCTAATATACACATACATATAGTATACCAGCGTATTACTCTATTTCCCCTGTGTGGAAGAAAAAAAATGAAGCAACCCGCAAATATTGGTAAAACTACAATTATTGTTAAGCAAGGAAAATGGTTCGTGGTAAAGACAAGATACACTTGGGCCAGAAAAATCCGTGCTCAAAATCAAATTGAATTGAGCACGGATTTTTTCGATAAAAAAAAAAAAAAATGGATTCAAGTAGATTTTTATGGAATGTATCAATAAGCTAGACCCATACTGCGAGTTGTTTCATGCCATAAATAAACCCGAACGCTCAAAAAATCCGTTGGACAGGCGGATTCACATCTCTTACAACCAACACAGTCCTCGGTCCTTGGAGCAGAGGCGATTTGTTTAGCTTTACATCCGTCCCAGGGTATCATTTCTAATACATCCGTGGGGCACGCCCGGACACATTGAGTACATCCTATACATGTATCATAAATCTTTACTGAATGTGACATTGGATCTATACGTTTTTGAACGCCATCAATTTTCGGTTTAGTAAACTAACTTATAAATGAATCCTATAGTTAGATACCAGACGAATCAATGAGTGATAAGAATCAATTTACTTCCGAATTGATTTATGAGGGAGGGCCAAAATACTTTGATTTCTTATGTTTTTGCAACTACGATTATACCCTACTATAGACATATCAAACCCGCTAATGCGAATTTTAATTTATTTATTAATATTCAAAATTCGCATTTATATGATTAATACTATTTATTCAACAAATTGGATTGGTTAATACGAGTTGATTTTCTGTTACGATAAATTGATGAAACAATAGCCAATCCAATAGCTGCTTCAGCGGCTGCAATAGTTATAACAAAAATGGAGAAAATATCTCCTCTTAATTGACGATTATCAAAAATATCAGAAAATGTGACAAAATTGATATTAACTGAATTTAATATAAGTTCAAGACACATAAGGGCTCTAACCATATTTCGACTTGTGATTAATCCATAGATACCAATAGAAAATAAGTAGGCACTCAAAACAAGTATATGTTCGAGCATCATTAACCAACTCCTTATCAATTTTGATTCATTTTTAATCTGAACAATAATTAAATCGATTCGATTCTAACAAATATGGAATAATGGAATAGATTGGTAAGAGATCAATATAAAATTAAAGTCTTTTTATTGTATTTTTTTAGACAGAAATTCAAATTAACGAATTATAACATTCCTTTTGCGTGGATTCTATTTGAATTACTCATTTTAAAGATTTCTTATTGACGAGCTATAGCAATAGCACCTATTAAAGCGACTAAAAGAATTATTGAAATGAGTTCAAATGGAAGAAAAAAATCCGTTGCTAAATGAATTCCAATTTGTTGACTATTACTTATCAAATCTTGTTCTAGAATCTGATTTGATTTTGTAGTCCAAATGATCCCATACCAGGACGTATCTGGAATAGTAGTAATTAGTGAAATAAAAAGACTTATACAAACTATTGAAGTAACTCCATCTCCAACGGTCCAAAGATGAAAATCTTTGTAATATTCTGACCCATTCATGAACATCACAGCAAAAATGATTAAAACGTTTATAGCTCCTACATAAATAAGGAGCTGCGCAGCAGCTACAAAATAGGAGTTGGATAGAATATAGAATAAGGATATAAAAAAAAGAACCCATCCCAACGAAAAGGCCGAATAAATTGGATTCGGAAGTAATACTACTGCCAAACTTCCTAATATAAGACCCAATCCCAGAAAGACTAAAAGAAAATCATGTATTGGTCCAGGTAAATCCATTTGATTTTATAAAAAAAATCGAAATATTTCATGCCTTTTTTGACCTGACCAGGAAAAACGAAGTTATCCTTTTTTTTTTTTAGGATACTTCTTAATTGAATGAAATTGGAACGGGGTTGATTTGGATTGATGTAAATACAGTTATTGGACTACTCTTATTATCGAAGCAATCGAAGCAGAGGTTCAAACTTTATATTTTCAAATCATTATTCGAATAGAAATCCATTTTTAATCAAAAATAAGCCGCGATTTTCACCGCCCAGCCGTTCTTTTGTATTGACCAAGCAAAAACCTCATCAAAAACCTCATTCCTTTCTTTAGATCCAAAACCTATAAAGCTTTTGTGATTTGAATTTTGAAATGTTTTGTGAATCGAAGGTTTTATACATTTTTTATTTGAGGTAAATTCGAAGAAATTGTTCGAATTGTGTAATCTTCAATTATTGATACCGGTAATCGACCTAAAGCAATTTGATTATAATTCAATTCGTGACGATCATAGGCAGAAAGTTCATATTCTTCAGTCATTGATAAACAATTTGTTGGACAATACTCAACGCAATTACCGCAAAATATACAGATTCCAAAATCAATACTGTAATTAAGTAATCGTTTCTTTCGAATATCAGTTTGCAATTTCCAATCTACAACGGGTAGATCTATAGGACATACACGAACACATACTTCACAAGCAATGCATTTATCAAATTCAAAGTGGATTCGGCCTCGA